CCTTCTCTTCTACCAGAGATTGGCCGTTGATACATGATCTAAGCCATTAATTTCTTTCTATTTGTTTTTTATGATCTTTATTACTAGTAACAAAGATCATGACCACAGATAGTTAAAAGGATGAATCCGCTCTTAGGAATCAGTAAATCCTATAAATGATTTTTCTGATGTATCATGGAAATTCTTTGAAATGCAAGAATCAAATAATTCTCTGTGGTGGAACAAAATATCTCTCATTTCCCCCTCGAATAAATTCTTCTTTTTAGTTTCCAAAGAAATGTTGTTATATTGTCGCGAACGGTGCACTAATCCTTTGAATCCGGTACCAACGGGTATCATACCCCCTAGAATAACGTTCTCTTTCAGGCCTTTCAACCAATCGATACGACCCCGTAGAGCGGCTTTTGCTAAAACTCGAGCAGTTTCTTGAAAACTCGCTTCGGATATGAAACTTTGAGTATTCAGTGATGTTCTCGTTATTCCCAATAATATAGCTCGGTAACAGGTCGCTTCTTCCAAAGCACGTCCTGTTCGTTCCGCTCGTAACAATCCAATTAGTTCTCCGGGTGAAAAAACATTAGACATTCCGTCTTCTGAAACCAACACTTTTGATGTTATTTGACGTACAATAATTTCTATATGTCTATTGTGGATCTGCACCCCCTGGGATCGATAAACCCTTTGGATCTTATTAACCAAGGAGATACGACTTTGCACTATAGTTAGCTCAGCACCAATCAAGAATCCCCAAGGAATTCCAAGAATTCTCGTTATACACTCATTCCAACCCTCAACTCTCTTTTCTAGGTTCATCGATATTGAATCAATGGAACGCACTTCTAACACTTGTTCCACTTTTGGAAGACCCTGCGTTATATCACCAGATCTCGATTTTTCATATATAAATGTAACTAATGTATCTCCTTCGTAAAGGATTTCTCCACAATGGCCATGAACAGTTGCTCCTGGAGTGGCCAAATAAGGCTTAGCTGATCTTATTACTACAGAGTCAACTTGAACAATTATAACTTGACCTGATTTTAGGTGTGGTCCGTTTTTGGCTATACATATATTTTCACAAAAAAACTGCCCCAGACTAATTATTGTGGATGTTTCTTCACAATAATTATGATGATAATTATGATTATGATAAAGAAAATACCAATTTAAATTGAATGGATTCAAAACGATGTTATCACATGGGCCGGGATTAAAAATTCTCCCATTTTCGTCCATTAAATAATATTTAAGTACTTGAAAAGTCTGTTTTAAATTGTCAAGTTGCAAATATTTAGTTAACGAAATCCGATTATGAGCTATTAAATGAGAAAATAAATAAAAATTCGTAATTTGAAGGGCTGCTGTTCCTAAGGGTCCCAACGAAGGAATTATAGGATCTCTTTTAATTAATTCTTTTATCACATTGTGATATTTTACATGATTGAATGGACCTATTCGAAAACAATTAGATGATGACAAAATTATCAACGATTGATATTCCTTATTTCTATTAAACAACGTACTAATAGTTCCTTGATTTTGTCTAAGTGATTGTTGAATCCCTATCCCTGCCTTGAAATAAAACGGATTGATATTGGTGCGATCTGACCCATTATCAAAGATTAATCCCGAACCTGACGGATCATTCCTTTTTCTGATATACGAAATATGGGATTTCACTAAGTCGATTCTTAGAAAATCCCGAATCAGACTATTTGTACTTACTTCAACAAAAGAAGCGGGGGCCTCCTCGATAGAAGAACTTTTTTTGTCTTGGTCCCAATTCAATACTAAACAAGTACGAACTAATTGAATACTTGTGTCCGAAATTCCTCGAATTGGTTTACCATTTCCATAAAGGATATAATTGACAACTCGAAGTTGCAGATTATCCCTTTCCTGCAACAGATCCTGGGGGAAAAGTGTTGCTAAATTTATACCGTCCGCTATTTCATATATGATTGCGGGTCGAACCAAAACAAAATACTTTTTCTTGGTAAGTGTGATCCGTTGGACATAGATCCAATTTTTCAATTTTTTTGATTCCTTAGAAGTTTTTTTTAACGTTCCCGGTGGTATCAAGATGCCACTGTGTCGGGATATCTTATCCGTCTCTCCAGGAAAATGGATATCTCGAGAAAAGATTTTAAGTTCAATCTTTTTTTTTTTTCTCTCCACTCGGACCAATCCGCCTACTCGGCTTCTTGTATTTAAAGTGATTTGTGTATCTACTCCAATGATACTATTGTTCCGTACCATTATGGAAGAAGATTCGGGTAAAATATACACTTCCTCGGGAATGAAAAAAAATAGATCTACTTTCATTTGGTATTTTGGCTTAAATTCTTTGACTCCCCGATACTCAATCAAATCCTCTTTTTTGACGATTGAATGCACCCCTATAGTCCCATATTTAGTAATTCCTGAACTCTTTTTTCTGTATTGAGGATCGTCGAAATAAGCAAAAATACTATTTCTACGGAAAATACCACTTATGGGT